AATGAGGTGCCTGAATAAAGGATTATCTTGATAGGATAAATAAAGTAATCAATGTTACCCTCATTAAAATTACATTAGATAGAATTAAACTAACACTTTCAGCATCAAAAACTGACGTGCATCTTACACCTTAATGTAATAAAAAGGTAAGCTAATAAAGCTAATGGGTTCATACCCCATTCATAGAAGTATAAATCTTCTCCTTTTTAATGAACAACAACTCCATAAAACTTCTCTTCCTATCAACATTAATGATAGGAACGATCCTGTCCATTTCATCAAACACCTGAATTGGTGTTTGAATAGGACTAGAGATCAACTTACTCTCGTTTATTCCCATATTAGCAAATAATAAGAATATAATGATGAATGAATCAGCAATTAAATACTTTATTGTTCAAGCAATAGCCTCAACAATATTATTATTTTCTATTTTGCTGATTCAAATAAAAAATCCAATCGAATGAGGAAAAGAAATTATCCCATCAATAATAATTAGATCAAGATTATTATTAAAAATTGGTGCAGCACCATTTCATTTTTGATTTCCAGAAGTTATAGGATCATCAAGATGAATTAACTGCTTAACCTTAATAACCTGACAAAAAATTGCTCCAATAATAGTTCTTTCATATTGTATCAAAATAGGTATATTTATTTTCTTAATTAATATCTTAAGAATTATTATTGGAGCTTTGGGGGGTCTAAACCAAACATCTCTACGACAAATTTTAGCTTATTCATCAATTAGACATTTAGGATGAATGATAAGATCCCTTATTGTTAGAGAAAACGTTTGAGAATTATATTTTATTATCTACTCAGTATTGAGAATAATTATAGTTTTAATATTCAAAAACATAAATTTATTCTTTTTAAACCAAATTAATTCAAGAACAAATATAAAAACAGAAATCAAATTCATAATACTTTTATCACTTCTATCATTAGGAGGATTACCACCATTCCTAGGATTTTTACCAAAATGAATTGTTATTCAAATACTCATTGAAAATAATTTAACAACAATTATAGCAATCATAGTAACTTTTACAACCATTACACTATACTATTACATACGAATTAGATTTTCGGCTCTAATTCTCTCATATACCGAAAACTCATGATTAATTAACATAAAAAACAATAAATCAAGATTCATTTTACCATTTCTAGTGATAATCTCAACACTAAGATTAATGTGCGCATCATCCTTAGTTTCATTATACTAAGGACTTAAGTTAAAAAAACTAATAACCTTCAAAGTTATAATTAAAAGACGCACTTTTAGGCCTTAGTATATTTTAACTACACCTTTAGAATTGCAGTCTAATATCATCATTGAATATAAAGCCATCTTAACTATTGGTAAGAGAGAATATTACTCATAAATAAATTTACAGTTTACCACCTATTAATTCAGTCACCTTACCGCAAAAATGACTGTTTTCGACAAATCATAAGGATATTGGTACTTTATACTTTTTGTTCGGAGCATGAGCAGGAATGATCGGAACATCTATAAGAATAATTATTCGAACAGAATTAGGACAACCAGGATCTTTAATTGGAGATGATCAAATCTATAATGTAATTATCACAGCCCATGCATTCGTAATAATTTTCTTTATAGTAATACCAATTATAATTGGTGGATTTGGAAACTGACTTGTACCACTAATAATTGGGGCTCCTGATATGGCATTTCCTCGAATAAATAATATAAGATTCTGATTATTACCACCTTCATTGACCCTTCTTCTTATATCCTCCATAGTTGATATAGGAGCAGGTACAGGGTGAACTGTCTATCCACCACTAGCTGGAGCTATTGCACACGGTGGAGCATCAGTTGACTTAGCTATTTTCTCACTACATTTAGCCGGTGTATCATCTATTTTAGGAGCAGTAAACTTTATTACAACAGCAATTAATATACGATCAGAAAGAATAACATTAGATCAAACACCATTATTTGTATGATCAGTGGCAATTACAGCACTATTACTTTTATTATCGTTACCAGTATTAGCAGGAGCTATTACAATACTGTTAACCGATCGTAACTTAAATACATCATTCTTTGACCCTGCAGGAGGGGGTGATCCAATCCTTTATCAACACTTATTCTGATTCTTTGGACACCCAGAAGTTTATATTTTGATTTTACCAGGATTTGGTATTATCTCACACATCGTTTGTCAAGAAAGAGGAAAAATTGAATCATTTGGAACACTAGGAATAATTTATGCTATACTATCAATTGGATTAATAGGTTTCATTGTATGAGCACACCATATATTTACAGTTGGTATAGATGTAGATACACGAGCATACTTCACATCAGCAACAATAATCATTGCAGTACCTACAGGTATTAAAGTATTTAGATGAATAGCAACACTATACGGAACAAAATTTAAATTTAATCCACCATTATTATGAGCTCTTGGATTTATTTTTCTATTTACAATTGGTGGATTAACGGGTCTAGTATTAGCAAATTCATCTCTTGATATTGTCTTACATGACACTTACTATGTAGTTGCTCACTTTCACTATGTATTATCAATAGGAGCAGTATTTGCAATTATAGGAGGAATCATTCAGTGATACCCCTTATTTACAGGATTAACAATAAATAATACATGATTAAAAATTCAATTCACCATTATATTTGTAGGTGTAAACTTAACATTTTTTCCACAACATTTTCTTGGATTAGCAGGAATACCACGACGATATTCTGATTATCCAGATGCATATACATCATGAAACGTAATTTCAAGAATTGGATCAACAATCTCAATCGTAGGAATTATTATATTTATTGTAATTATATGAGAAAGAATAATCACTAACCGAACAATTATATTTAGAGCTAACATAAACAGATCAACAGAATGATTACAAAATAATCCGCCTGCAGAACATAGTTACTCAGAATTACCGCTAATTTCTAGATTCTAATATGGCAGACTAGTGCAATAGATTTAAGCTCTAAATATAAAGGTTTGACCTTTTATTAGAAAAACAAAATGGCAACATGATCAAATTTATCATTACAAGACAGAGGTTCACCATTAATAGAACAATTATCATTTTTTCATGACCACACAATAGTAGTATTATTGTTAATTACTATAATTGTAAGATATTCTCTAAGATATATACTATTAATCAATTATACAAACCGAAATATACTACATGGACATCTAATTGAAACAATTTGAACAGCACTTCCTGCAATTACATTAATTTTTATTGCATTACCATCACTACGATTATTATATATACTAGATGATTCCGTAGACGCAATAATTACAATCAAAACAATTGGACGACAATGATATTGAAGTTATGAATATTCAGATTTTATTGATATAGAATTCGATACATATATAAAACCAGAAAGAGATCTAGAAAATGAAGAATTCCGATTATTAGATGTAGACAATCGAACAATTTTACCTATAAATACAGAAGTACGTGTTTTAACCAGAGCTTCTGACGTCCTACATTCATGAGCAGTACCTGCATTAGGAATTAAAATTGATGCCACACCAGGACGATTAAACCAAGGAACATTTACAATAAATCGACCCGGATTATTCTTTGGTCAATGTTCAGAAATTTGTGGAGCAAACCATAGATTTATACCTATTGTAATTGAAAGAACTTCAGTAAACTTATTCATTAAATGATTATCTAAAATAATATAAGGAGTTAGTTAAAACATAACATTAGAATGTCAATCTAAAATAACTAAAAAAAAATTAGTACACCTTGATCATCAGATGACTGAAAGTAAGTAATGGTCTCTTAAACCAAAAAATAGTAAATTAACGACTACTTCTGATGAGGAAAATAAATTAATCCAAATCCCTCAAATATCACCAATAATATGATTTTCACTATTTATCTTATTTTCAATCATACTAATCATATTTAATCAAATAAATTTCTTCTCCTATAAAAATAATAAAGTTAATAAAGTAGAAAAAGGAATAATTAAAAGAAAAACACTAATCTGAAAATGATAACAAATCTATTTTCAACTTTTGATCCATCTACTAATATTTTTAATTTATCATTAAACTGAACAAGAACATTTATTGGATTATTATTAATTCCATCTTTATTTTGATTAACACCATCACGAATTAATATTATATGAAATAAAATAAACATAACCTTACATAATGAATTCAAAACACTATTAGGACCAAAATCATTTAATGGAACAACATTTATTTTTATTTCAATTTTTATTATAATAATATTTAATAATTTTATAGGCCTATTTCCATATATTTTTACAAGAACCAGACATATAGCATTCACATTTACAATTGCACTACCTATATGATTAAGATTTATAATATTTGGATGAATTAACCATACTAACCACATATTTGCACATCTAGTACCCCAAGGTACACCAAATGCATTAATATCATTTATAGTATTAATTGAAACTATTAGAAATATTATTCGACCTGGAACTTTAGCAGTACGGTTAGCAGCAAATATAATTGCAGGACATCTCCTATTAACATTATTAGGTAATACAGGAACATCAATAATATTAAATATAATTTATATTCTAATTATTGGTCAAATAATATTATTAATTTTAGAATCAGCAGTAGCAATAATTCAAGCATATGTATTTTCAATTTTAAGAACATTATATTCTAGAGAAGTATATTAAACTTATGTTAACAACCCATTCAAATCACCCATTTCATTTAGTAGATTATAGACCATGACCATTAACAGGAGCAATTGGAGCAATAGTTTTAGTCTCAGGACTAGCTAAATGATTCCATTTATTCAATATTAACTTATTATTAATTGGATTAAGAATTACATTATTAACTATAATCCAATGATGACGAGATATTGTACGAGAAGGAACTTATCAAGGATTACATACAAGACTCGTTTCATTTGGGTTACGATGGGGAATAATTCTATTTATTGCATCAGAAGTATTATTTTTTATATCATTCTTCTGAGCATTTTTTAGAAGAAGACTTGCACCCACAATTGAATTAGGAATATTATGACCACCAATAGGAATTCAACCATTTAATCCTATACAAATCCCTCTACTTAATACAGCAATCCTTTTAGCGTCAGGAGTTACAGTAACATGAGCACATCATAGTCTTATAGAATCAAATCATACTCAAGCATTACAAGGACTATTTTTCACAATAATTCTAGGAATATATTTTACTATCTTACAAGCATATGAATATTGAGAAGCACCGTTTACCATTGCCGATGCAATTTACGGGTCCACATTCTTCGTTGCCACAGGATTTCATGGACTGCATGTAATTATTGGAACAATCTTTTTATCAACATGTTTAATTCGTCACTCATTAAATCAATTCTCAACAAATCACCACTTTGGATTCGAAGCAGCAGCATGGTATTGACACTTTGTTGATGTAGTATGATTATTTTTATATATTTCAATCTACTGATGAGGTAGATAATATTTTTCTAGTATAAACAGTACAATTGACTTCCAATCAAAAAGCTTGATTAATAATCAAGAAAAATAATTATAATCATATCAACAAGAATAATTATTAGTTTTATTATTCCAATAATAGTAATAACAATTGCAACAATCCTGTCAAAAAAATTAATTAATGACCGAGAAAAAAGATCACCTTTTGAATGTGGATTTGACCCAAAAAGATCTGCTCGAATACCATTCTCATTACGATTCTTTTTAATTGCAGTAATCTTTTTAATTTTTGATGTAGAAATCGCACTAATTTTACCAATTGTAATTATCATAAAAACATCAAATATTATAATATGAACATTATCAACAATATTCTTTATCTTAGTTTTAATTAGTGGACTTTATCATGAATGAAATCAAGGAGCTCTTCAATGAGCAGAATAGGGTTATAGTTAAATATAACATTTGGGTTGCATTCAAAAAGTATTGATATTATTCAATTAACCTTATAAGTAAGAAGCGAATTATTGCAATCAGTTTCGACCTGAAAAATTGGTATTAATTATACCCTTATTTATTAATTGAAGCCAAAATAGAGGCATATTACTGTTAATAATATAATTGAATTTTATAATTCCAATTAAAGAAATGTAAAGCCAATATAAAAGCTGCTAACTTTTTATATTAGCGGTTAAACTCCGTTAACATTTCTAATATTTATATAGTTTAAATAAAACATTACATTTTCACTGTAAAAACAATATATATAAATATATTTATAAATACCTAAAAATAATAATATCTCCTTAACATCTTCAATGTTATGCTCTAACCATAAGCTATTTAGGTTTTATAAAAAAAATAATAAAATCAAAACAAATATCCAAAAAATAAATGTTAATAAATAAATCCTATAATTAGAATCATATCAAGACTGAATATAATTAATTAAATAAATAAATATTCTATACATACCTTGACCACCAAATAATTCACCCCAACCATAATCAAAAGTTTTTGATGAATAATAACCAATCTTTAAAGGAAAATATCTAACTAAATTAGTTGAAAGAAAAGGTATAAATCATATAGAACCAGTAAATCTAATAAATGAAAACATATTTAAAGAAAATAAACTACAAAAAAAATTATAATCAGAAACAAAATAACCTAAATATGAACCTAATAATACAACAATAATAGTTAAATATTTTAAATAATAAGGTAAAACAATTATATAAGGAATAGGGAAAATTAATCAAGACAAAAATCTACCACCAAATACAGCAATAAATAATAAAGCAATTATACCAAACGAAATATAATAACCATTATCATTAAAAGAAAAACTAGAATAAAAATTATTATCACCAGATATAGAAAAATAAAATAAACGAAAAGAATAAGAAGCTGTTAAACCAGTAGAAAGAAAAAATAAAATAAAAATAAAACAATTAATTCATCTTAAACAAACCATCTCAAGAATTAAATCCTTTGAATAAAATCCTGCCAAAAAAGGCATACCACATAAAGATAAACTTGAAACATTAAAACAAACAGAAGTTAATGGCATAAAATTAACAACTGAACCTATAAAACGAATATCTTGAGAATCTTTTAAATTATGAATTATTGAACCTGCACATATAAATAATAAAGCCTTAAATAAAGCATGAGCCAACAAATGAAAAAAAGCAAGTTTTAAATAACCTATAGCCAAAATTCTCATCATTAAACCAAGCTGACTTAAAGTAGAAAGAGCAATAATCTTTTTTAAGTCAAACTCAAAATTAGCCCCAAGACCAGCCATAAATATAGTTATACAACCAATTAATAACAAAAACCAACCATAATTATATATATATAACATAGGTCTAAAACGAATTAATAAATAAACACCAGCTGTAACAAGAGTAGAAGAATGAACTAAAGCAGAAACAGGAGTAGGAGCTGCCATAGCAGCAGGAAGTCAAGAAGAAAAAGGAATCTGAGCACTTTTAGTTATAGCAGCAAGAACAATTAATATAGTAATAATCTTTATCTCAAAAGAATCTAAAATAAAACTATAATAATAAATATAATTTCAACCACCAAAATTTAATATTCATGAAATTGAAACTAAAATAGCTACATCACCAACACGATTTGATAAAGCAGTTAATATACCAGCACTATAAGACTTTACATTCTGATAATAAATTACTAAACAATAAGACACCAATCCTAAACCATCTCAACCTAATAAAATTCTAATCAAATTTGGACTAATAATTAAAAGGCCTATTGATAAAATAAATATTAAAACAATAATAATAAAACGATTTATATTCCTCTCACCAGATATATAATCCTCTCTATAATAAATAACTAAAGAAGAAATATATATAACAAAAGACATAAAAATAAGAGAAATCCAATCAAAAATGAATGTTATAACAACCATTGAACCATTTAAATTAAAAAGTTCTCATTCAATAAAAATTCTATAATCAAATATTAAACAATAAATACCAAAAACAAAAACCAAAGTTCTCAATAAAAATAAAGAAAAAAAACTTAATGAACAAATAGAAAATATATACATGACCTAAGATGAAAAATTCATATCATTGATTCCACAAAACAACATTTTTATTAAAATACTTAAGTCAATTAAAAACAAAAATATTCACCCTTTAAACATAAAACATTTAAAGGCAACCAATGTAATAATAAAAGATGATATTCACGTAAATAACCAAGAGAACAAGTATAAATACCAGAATAATTTTCACCATGCTGAGAATATGAATATATATATAAAGTATAAACAGCTCTAAAAAAAGATAAAAAAATTAACAAAAAAATTCTAAAAGAAGATCAAGAAACAATTCTATTTAATAATCTTAATTCACCTAATAGATTCAAAGAAGGAGGAGAAGCCATATTTGAAGATCTAAGAAGAAATCATCAAAGAGATATTCTTGGCATAAGATTAATTATACCCCTATTAATTAATAATCTACGTCTACCTAAACGTTCATAAATGATATTTGATAAACAAAATAAACCAGAAGAACATAAACCATGACCAACCATTAAAAAAAGAGAACCTAAACAGCCTCACCAATTTATAGTTATTAAACCACCAATAACTATTCTTATATGAGCAACAGAAGAATAAGCAATTAAAGACTTCAAATCAACCTGACGAAAACAGATAAATCTAACAATCACACCACCAGAAAGACCTAAAGATAACCAAAAATAATTAAACTTTAAACCCAAATAAGTAATAACCCTCATAACACGAAAAATTCCATAACCACCTAATTTTAATAAAACACCAGCAAGAATTATTCTTCCAGAAATTGGAGCCTCAACATGAGCCTTAGGTAATCAAAGATGAACTAAAAATATGGGTATCCTAACTAAAAAAGCCAAGAATATAAAAACATAAAATATAAAATAATATGAACCCAAATCAAATAATAAAGGAAAATAAAGAGTATTAAAAAAATCATAAACCCTAAATAAAACTAATAACAAAGGTAATCTAGCAACCAATGTATAAAAAATTAAATAAATACCAGCTTGCAAACGTTCGGGCTGATAACCTCAACCTAAAATTAATAATAAAGTAGGAACCAATCTAGACTCAAAAAAAATATAAAAAGATAATAAACTCAAGCTTGAAAAAGAACAATATAATATAATTAATAAAATTAAAACAATAAAGACAAAAAAATTAGAATAATAAGAAGAAAAATAAACTGAACCTCTAGCAATAATTATTAATGAACAAATTCAAAAACTCAATAAAATTAAACTAAAGGAAAAATAATCAATACCAAGAAAATATCTAATTATATTTAAATCAGCATAAGAATAAATAAAAATCATAAAAACAAAACTAGACAAAAACATCAAAGAATGAACCAATCACCAACAATTTTTTAATAAACAAAGAGGAATCAAAAAAGAAATCATAAACAAATACTTTAACATAAAGATAATCCAAAAGAATTAAAAAAATCATTACCATGAGAACGAATTATAGAAACTAGAATAGAAAGACCCAAAGCACCTTCACAAACAGAAAAAACAAGAAAAATAATAGGAAAAAAATAATCAAAATCAAATTCAATTAAAAAAATAATAATTAATAAAAATAAAGAAAGAACAATATATTCTAATCTTAATAAAACTATCAATAAATGTTTACGTTTAGAAGAAAAAACGTAAATACCAGAAAAATAAATTAATAAAGAAGTAAAAATAGAAAACATAAACATTAGTTTTAATAGTTTAAAAAAAACGTCGGTCTTGTAAACCGAAAATAAGAACCCCCCTTTTTAAAACTTCAGGAGTAGAAAAGTTTCTATCTCTGGTCTCCAAAACCAATATTTTAAATAAACTAACACCTGAAATGATTAAAATAATAATTATAATAATATCAAATACAATAAATTTAAATTTTATTAAACTAAGTCACCCTATATCTATAATAATATTTATCATTATACAAACTCTAATTATTGGATTAATTACAGGAACAATAATAGAAAGTTTTTGATTATCATATATTTTATTCTTAACATTTTTAGGTGGTATATTAGTTTTATTTATTTATATTACAAGTATTTCATCAAATGAAATATTTAAACCCAAATCAATTAATTTAATTATTAGAATCATTTTATTTATAATTAGAATAACTATTCTAGTTATTTTAAATAAAATGATATTTATAGACTTAGTTAAAAATACAGAAACTATAAATATTAATAATTATATTAATTATCAAGAAATAACTATATCTCTTGAAAAATTATATAATCTACCAACATCTATTATTACAATAATAATAATAATTTATTTATTTCTTGCATTAGTAGCAGTAGTAAAAATTACTAATATTAATCAAGGACCAATCCGTAAAATAAGATAAATTACCAATGAATAAACCTTTACGATTAAAACACCCATTATTTAAAATCCTTAATAATTCATTAATTGATTTACCAGCACCAATTAATATCTCATTTTGATGAAACTTTGGATCTCTATTAGGATTATGTTTAGTAATCCAAATTATCACAGGATTATTTTTAGCAATACATTATACACCAAATATTGAAATAGCTTTTAGAAGAGTAATTCATATTTGTCGAGATGTAAATAATGGATGAATTATCCGAACACTTCACGCAAATGGTGCTTCTATATTCTTTATTTGTATTTATCTACATGTAGGACGAGGAATTTATTATGGATCATATATATACATACATACATGAATAATTGGAACAGTTATTTTATTTCTAGTTATAGCAACTGCCTTTATAGGATACGTATTACCCTGAGGACAAATATCCTTCTGAGGAGCTACAGTAATTACAAATTTACTATCAGCAATCCCTTATTTAGGAACAGATTTAGTTCAATGAGTATGAGGAGGTTTTGCAGTAGATAACGCAACATTAAACCGATTCTTCACATTTCATTTTGTTTTACCTTTTATTATTGCAGCCATGGCTGCTATCCATTTATTTTTTCTACATCAGACAGGATCAAATAATCCAATTGGATTAAATGGAAATATTGAAAAAATCCCTTTTCACCCCTATTTCACATTCAAGGATTCAATTACATTTGTATTAATAACATCTATTTTAATTGTATTATGCCTTTTCAACCCTTATATATTAGGAGATCCAGATAATTTTGTCCCAGCAAATCCTTTAGTAACACCAATTCATATTCAACCAGAATGATACTTTCTATTCGCTTATGCAATTCTACGTTCAATTCCTAATAAATTAGGTGGTGTTATTGCATTATTCTTATCAATTAGAATCTTAATAATTCTACCATTCTATAACAAAATACCATTTCGAGGAATTGAATTTTACCCTATTAATCAAATTTTATTTTGAATTATAGTAATTGTTGTACTACTATTAACTTGAATTGGTAAACGACCAGTTGAAGAACCATATATTATAACAGGACAAATTTTAACAATCATTTACTTTACTTATTTCCTAATCAATGTTCATATAGCAAAAATGTGGGATAAATTAATCAAGTAATAATTAATTAGTTAATTAGCTTAAGAAAAGCATATGTTTTGAAAACATAAAATTAGAAGTTTAATTCTTCTATTAGCTTGTTCTAAAAATAATTAACTAAATAAAAGAAATCATTAGAACCTTAAAACCAATGAAAAAAAATAAAAAATTTAAAGATAAAGGCAAAAATCTCTTTCAAGCTAAGTATATTAACTTATCATAACGAAAACGGGGTAAAGTACCACGAACTCAAATAAAAATAAAAGACATAATTGAAAGCTTAATAAAAAATATAATAGAATAAAAATCACCTCCTAAAAAAACTAATGTTAATAATATTCTTATAAAAATAATTCTTGTATATTCAGCTAAAAAAATCAAAGTAAAACCACCAGAACCATACTCAATATTAAATCCAGAAACCAATTCAGATTCACCCTCAGCGAAATCAAATGGAGTTCGATTAGTCTCCGCTAAACATGAAGCAAAACAAGATAAACATAAAGGAAAAGAAATAACTATAAACCAACAATAAAACTGATAATTTATAAAATCAAAAATATTAAATCTACCAATTAAAATAATCAAAGATAATAAAATTAAAGCCAATCTTACTTCATAAGAAATAGTTTGAGCAACTGAACGTAAAGAACCTAATAAAGAATAATTTGAATTAGATGATCATCCAGCAATTATTACAGTATATACACCTAAACTTGTACAACATAAAAAAAATAAAAATCCATAAGAAAAAGAACATATATATGTTAAATAAGGAAAAATAACCCAAATTAACAAAGAAATTATTAAATTAAAAACAGGAGAAAAATAATAAAGTAAATAATTTGACATAATAGGAATTGGCTGCTCCCTACAAATTAACTTAATAGCATCACTAAAAGGCTGAGGAATACCAATAAAACCAACCTTATTTGGCCCCTTACGGATTTGAATATAACCTAATACCTTTCGCTCTAATAAGGTTAAAAAAGCCACACTAACTAAAACACAAACAAGTAAAAGAAGAAAATTCAAAATAAATATAAATAAATCATAGAATATCAATACTATTTGTAGAAAAACTACATAAATGAATTCTAAATTCAACACATTAATCTGTCAAAATAGTAAAAATTAATTTTAATCAATTAATAAAAAATATTTTATTTATATGGTCCTTTCGTACTAATATAAATTAATTAATCTTAGGATAGAAACCGACCTGGCTCACGCCGGTCTGAACTCAGATCATGTAAGAAATTAAAGGTCGAACAGACCTAATTAATGAGCTACTGCACCCAAAATTTTTCTTAATCCAACATCGAGGTCGCAATCTGCTTTGTTGATTTGAGCTCTCAAAAACAATTACGCTGTTATCCCTAAGGTAACTTAATCTTATGATCATAAATTATGGATCAAAAATAAACATAAATTAATGATTTTATAATGAAGAGTTTATTAATTCTTCATGTCACCCCAACAAAACATTATCATTAAATATATAAAAATCATCTAATGTATAAATATAAATTATATGTTAAGCTCTATAGGGTCTTCTCGTCCTAAAGAAAAATTTAAGCCTTTTGACTCAAAAGTTAAATTTTATAAATTATTAAGAGACAGTTAATTTCTCGTCAAGCCATTCATTCCAGCCCTTAATTAAAAGACTAATGATTATGCTACCTTTGCACGGTCAAAATACCGCGGCTCTTTAAATTTATCAGTGAGCAGGCCAGACCTCAAAATATAATCAAGAGGACATGTTTTTGATAAACAGGCGAAAATTAATTTTGCCTAATTCCTTATAATAAATTATCAAAATTAAATATTATAAACAAAAAAAAATATACTTATTCCATCATTATTACAAAAATTAAAAAATTTAATCTATCATTCTAATAAAAAACCTAAAATATTTATAAAATCAAAATAAAAAATAATGAACTAAAACGTAATCAAAAAATAGCTGATTTAAAGCTTATTATTAAATTATAATTTAATAAATTATAGAATAATTTTCTTTAAAGCTTATCCCTTAAAGAATTAATAAGTTAATATTATTAATTAAAAAATTAAATAAAACAGAAACTTTAAAAAATTAAACTTTTTGTTAGAAAACTAAATATATTAGGAAACGACTAACATTTCATTTCTATAAATAAATTAATAATAATTATAACACATTAACTTTAATTTATTTATAAATCAACCCAAATTGAGAAAAGTATAAAATCAATACTAGAATTTTAATAAACCCTGATACAAAAGGTACAATAAATAAAATTTACTTTAACTTATTTAAACAAATATTTCATAAACCAATTACATTACTAATAAACTATAATAACTAAAATCCATTCTACAAAATATACTAAGACACTAAACAACAAAATTATTTTTATTAAATAAACAATAAACCAAAAATAAAAATAATATTATATATAATCAAGACACCCTGATTTGCACAGAAATAAACCCAGTGTAAATGAATCACTTTACTATTAAGTTACATCTTGATTATCTTTCTAGATACACTTTCCAGTACATCTACTATGTTACGACTTATCTCATCTAAGTTAAATCATAAATATATAATAAATTTTATAATGAGAGCGACGGGCGATGTGTACACACCTCAGAGCCAATATCAATTAAATTAAATAAATTAAATTACTATCAAATCCACCTTCATTAATATTTTACATTATTAATTCCATAATAAACAAATAATTTATTGTAACCCACCTCCACTTAATTATAAGCTGCACCTTGACCTGAAATAATTTAAAATTATAAATTTAGAAAATTATTACCCCAAAAAGATCCTCTGATAACGGAGATATACAAGCAAATAAATCAAGTAAAGTTAATCGTGTACTATCAATCACGGGGTAGGTTCCTCTGAAAGGAATGAGGTACCGCCAAATTCTTTGGGTTTTAAGAACCTAACTATTAATACCCAGGTAAGTAAAATTTACACCTAAAACCTAACTATTAATACCCAGGTAAGTAAAATTAACACCTAAAATAATAGGGTATCTAATCCTAGTTTATCTTTTAAGTTTCACAGATTCATAAATAGAGTTATAAAATAAAATCAAATTTCACCTTATAATTTAATATTTAAACTCAATAATTCAAACAACTGCTATAACCAATAATATTCACTTGTATTAATCGTATAACCGCGGCTGCTGGCACGAAACATGCCAATACTAAATCAATTGCTAATTCTAAAATAACTTAATAATTAAAACAAATCACTGCAGAAAGAACATTTAGTTATACAAAACTTGCATATAATACAAAGAAAAAGAGAATAAATAAGCAAGAATAAAACTTTTAAAAAACAAATGAAACATCTTCAGTAAAATTTAAAATAACTTATTAAAATAAGATAATCAAATTAAGAAAATAAATAAAAAACAAACCCAAAAAAAGTTAAAAATTATCAGAACATAGATTTCCTTCATTGACAACAACAACTTCTCTATTATATGTAAATAAATATAGATATGGAACGTTTATACTAATAAATGTTCTATCTGCTTTCTTTCTTTGATTTAATCTTTCTTTTCACTGTAAAATAAAGAAAGATTAAATAATATAAAATATTTAATTTAGTATAATATATGATTTAATATAATATGTAATAATATACAATTAAATCCATTATCTTAATAAATATATAATTATATTTAATTAAATAGAATTAATTTAATTATATATAATTATTATCTATATTATAATAAATAATTATATTAATATAGAAATAATATTAATTAAATAAATCTTATTAATTATATCATATATATATAATGTAAAATATTTATTCATATATTAACATAAATATTTTAATATCTAATAATTTCTTTTGCCTTAAAAAATAGGTAGCTACAATTTTTGATAAATGTATAAATTAAAATAAAATTAATGTCTAATAAATAAACTTATAATGATATATGAAATTAAATGTAATATATAAATATAAATCATTTATATTATATAAAAGTAAAATATAATAAAATAATCAAAATTAACCTCAAACTTTATTTACTTTCAAAGAAATTTACTTAAAAAATTTTTAGAGAAAGTAACTTTAAATTTATATATAAAATAACGAA